AATAGCTCGTAATGCTGCGTCTCTTCCGAGACCGGGACCTTTTATCATGACTTCTGCTCGTTGCATACCTTGATCTACTACTGTACGAATAGCATTTGCTGCGGCAGTTTGAGCGGCAAAGGGTGTCCCTCTTCTCGTACCCTTGAATCCACAAGTACCGGCCGAGGACCAGGAAACCACCCGCCCCCGCACATCTGTAACTGTGACTATGGTATTATTGAAACTTGCTTGAACATGAATAACTCCCTTTGGTATTCTACGTGCACTCTTACGTGAACCAATACGTACATTCCTACGTGAACCAGTTCTCGGTATAGCTTTTGCCATATTGTATCATCTCATAAATATGAGTCAGAAATATATGGATATATCCATTTTATGTCAAAACAGATTTCTTATTTGTACATTGAGCCCTTTAGCGGGTCTGATTATCCTTGTCTTTGTTTATGTCTCGGGTTGGAACAAATTACTATAATGCGCCCCCGCCTACGGATTAGTCGACATTTTTCACAAATTTTTCGAACGGAAGCTCTTATTTTCATATTTGTCATTCCTTATCTTAATTCTTTTTTGGTAGAAAATAAGTTTCTTGAAATTTTGCATCTCGAATCGTATCGAATAAAAATGACCTAATCTTTCGAATCCTTGTTTCGGAGTCGATAAATTATACGTCCTCTGGTTGAATCATAACGACTTACTTCAATTTTGACTTTATCTCCTGGCAGTATCCGTATAAAACTACGTCGGATCTTTCCTGAAACGTAACCTAGAATCAGATCTTCATTATCTAACCGAACTCGGAACATGCCATTGGGAAGCGATTCAGTAATTAAACCTTCATGAATCCATTTTTGTTCTTTCATTTCAGGTAAAGCCCCCCTGAAGTATCAATTAATGGAGGAAAGACGATATTAGACAACTCACCCCCTTTCTTTTTTTTTTTACAAATAGGAAGAGGTTTCGGATCCCATTTGGATATTAAATGGATTACCATATATAACACAAAATTTCTCCACCGATTCGTTCTAGTCGAGCCTCCCGGTCTGTCATTATACCCCGAGAAGTAGAAAGAATTACAATTCCCATCCCACCTAAAATTCTAGGAATTCGTTGAGAGTTAGAATAGATTCGTAAACCGGGTCTACTGATCCGTTTTAAATTTAAAAAATTTCTATAGGGTCTTTTCCCATTCCTTCTATGTCGAAGGGTTAAAACCAAAAAATATTTGTTTTTTTCTCGATGTTTTCTGACGTTTTCGATAAAACCCTCTCGGAAAAGTATTTTAACAATATTTTCGGTAATATTAGTAGATGCTATGCGAACAACTCTTTTTCTATCCATATCAGCATTTCGTATAGAGGTTATTATCTCAGCAATAGTGTCTCTACCCATGATGAACTAAAATTATTGGTGTCTCAAAATTGGATATAATCAACATGTTTTTCTTTTTTTTTTTTATTGATTTATGAATAGGAATTTTGCAAGGTATATGCGTGAGACCCAATCTACGAATTAATCTAGTTCTTAATCTATTTCTTTCAAATACCCCAAAGATATCACGATCTCATTTTATTTTATAATACCTCGGGAGCTAATGAAACTATTTTAGTAAAATTCAATTGTCTTAATTCACGGGGGATTGCCCCAAAAATTCGAGTTCCTTTTGGATTTCCTTCTTGATCAATCACAACTGCAGCATTGTCATCATATCGTATTATCATACCGCTGTCACGTTTTAGTTCTTTACAGGTACGAACAATTACAGCTCTCACTACTTCTGATTTTTCTAGGGGCATATTTGGTACTGCTTCTTTAATCACAGCAACAATAACGTCACCAATATGAGCATATCGACGATTACTAGCTCCTATGATTCGAATACACATCAATTCTCGAGCCCCGCTGTTATCCGCTACATTTAAATGGGTCTGAGGTTGAATCATATCAAATTTTTTGTTTATTCTTCCAATGCAAAGGATGAAGAAAATAAAAGAAATATTGTTTGTCCAAAAAAAGAAACCTGCGTTTTTGTTTCATCCCTAAGATTCATCTCTGTCGGTTCTACATTTTTATCCCGAAATAATAAATTGAGTTCGTATAGGCATTTTAGATGCTGCTATTAAAATAGCCCTTCTAGCTATATTTTCGGTTACTCCACCCATTTCATATAGTATTCGCCCCGGTTTAACAACAGCTACCCAATATTCAGGGGATCCTTTCCCCGAACCCATACGTGTTTCAGCAGGTCTTACTGTAACTGGTTTGTCTGGAAATATACGGACCCATATTTTTCCACCACGGCGTGCATTTCGTGTCATTGCTCGTCGACCTGCTTCGATTTGTCTAGATGTGATCCAAGCAGGTTCAAGTGCCTGAAGAGCATATTTACCGAAACAAATATGATTACCTCGATAAGATATTCCCTTCATTCTTCCTCTATGTTGTTTACGGAATCTAGTTCTTTTGGGGTTATAGTTGATGGTTGTTTCAGAATTCCATC